CTTTCATTCTTTTTTTTGTATGTTAAATAAAAACACAAAAACAAGAATTCTATAAGAAAACAAGAATTCTATAAGGTTGAATAAAAATTACATTAATTATTTGAGTCGATATAATTGCTATGCTTAGTGTGTGACTCGTTGAAGGGTTATCGTAAAAAAAAAAGACCAGCCCATAATCATAGTATGAACTAATAACCAACTCATCCTTTCGCATTATCTGGATATAAATATAATGAACCAGTCACGATATGATATATGGGTCATATCATTGTAGCAACTGAAATTTTTTTTAAAGAAAAAACTTATTTGATTATGAGTTGTGAAACAATAACAGTAAAATATGTAGCTAAATGGAAGGGTGAGAGAAAGAAAAAAAAAAAAAATTAATGATATAGAATTTCAATATGTAAGGTCAATAATTCATTTCATAAAGGGAAAATGTAATAAAGCATTAATACTGATTAAACTATAATTAAAAAAAATTGTTGTATGTAAGAATAAATAAAGAATAAAAAACTCAAGAGTCCTGAGTCAATAAAGACTGAGAGGGTTGACTCAAGAACAAATTAAGGGCTCCATTGTAAAATTAAGACCTAACCATTAATCGCGAAACGATGGGAACGACAGAACCTGTGATTTCAAACGATTCTATTGAAAACGAATCCTAATGATTCATTGGGTAGGATGGCGGAACAAACTAAAAACCAATTCATTTATTCTGAAAAGGTATGTCATGAATTAATCTTAAAATAAAAGTCATGTCATGAACTAATCCTATAAACTGAATATTAAATAGAGTAAATATTCGCCCGCGAAAATTTTTAGGATTTCGAAATTGTAGTCCATCTAATATGCTAATAAAAGGCCAAACAAAATAAAGATTTGTTAAAACCTTATAATAAACCGCATTTTATAGAATTCGAGATTGAATGCATTTTTATTTATATTTCAAATATAGGAATTTCTAATAGATTATGAAACGCTTTTATGATTAAATATATGGTTTACATATATTATTCAGTAAATAGATGTATATTATTTTCTAATTGTTTCATTTGCGAGGAGCTGGATGAGATGAAACTATCATGTCCAGTTCTGTAGTAGAGATGGAAGTAATAAAAAACCATCAACTATAACCCCAAAAGAACCCGATTTCGTAAACACCATAGAGGAAGAATGAAAGGAATATCTTTTCGAGGTAATCATATTTGCTTTGGTCGATATGCCCTTCAAGCGCTTGAACCTGCTTGGATCACATCTAGACAACTCGAAGCAGGGCGGCGAGGAATGACACGAAACGCACGCCGCGGCGGAAAAATATGGGTACGTATATTTCCAGACAAACCAGTTACAGTAAGACCTACAGAAACACGTATGGGTTCAGGAAAAGGATCTCCCGAATATTGGGTAGCTGTCATTAAACCAGGTAGAATACTTTATGAAATGAGCGGAGTACCAGAAAATATAGCCAGAAAAGCTATTTCAATAGCGGCATCAAAAATGCCTATACGAACTCAATTCATTATTTCAGGATAGGGGTGTAGAACCAAACAAAATCCATTTTTCGGATGAAAAAAAATAATTGGAGGTTTTTTTTGAATAAACAATATTTCTTTTTTTTTTTTTACGTCGCCTTTGCATTGAAACAAGAGAGAAAAATGATATGATTCAACCTCAAACCCATTTGAATGTAGCGGATAACAGCGGAGCCAGAAAATTGATGTGTATTCGAATTATAGGAGCTAGTAATCGACGCTATGCTCAAATTGGCGACGTTGTTGTTGCTGTAATCAAGGAAGCATTACCAAATACACCGCTAGAAAGATCAGAAGTGATCAGAGCCGTAATTGTACGTACTTGTAAAGAACTCAAACGTAAAAATGGTATGATAATCCGATATGATGACAATGCTGCGGTTGTTATTGATCAAGAAGGAAATCCAAAAGGAACTCGAATTTTTGGGGCAATTGCCCGGGAATTAAGACAGTTCAATTTAACTAAAATAGTTTCATTAGCCCCTGAAGTATTATAAGATTAGGAACATAATACAGTTTTACAGTTTCTAGTATTTGACTGAAATTGATTAATTAGTCGATTTAAGTTAATTTAGTAGATTGTTTGTGTCTCACGTATATGCCTTTAATAATTCATAAACGTTTAAAAATTAAGAAATAATTAAAAAAGAGCATGTTGATTATATCAAAATTCGGGAACACCTAAAATCTCAGTTTATTATGAGTAAAGACACTATTGGTAACCTACTAACCTATATACGAAATGCTGACATGAATAAAAAACGAACAGTTCGAATACCATATACTAACATCGGTGAAAACATTGTTAAAATTCTTTTACGAGAAGGTTTTATCGAAAACATGAGGAAACATCAGCAAAGCAACAAATGTTTTTTAGTTTTAACTCTACGACATAGAAGAAGTAGGACGGGACCAAATAGAATTTTTTTGAATTTAAAACGGATCAGTCGACCCGGTCTACGAATCTATTCTAATTATCAAGGAATCCCGAGAATTTTAGCCGGGATGGGGGTTGTAATTCTTTCTACTTCTCGAGGTATAATGACAGACAGGGAGGCTCGACTAGAAAGAATCGGTGGAGAAATTTTGTGCTATATATGGTAATCCTTATGATATCCCAATTATATATGTAGCTCTTATATTTGTGACACAAGACAAGAGAAGGAGTGGGTTTCTTTTATTACGCCTCCCACATTAGTTGATACCCCAGAACAAAAACAGGTTCATTACAGTTTAATTTCTGATCGTGGAGATACAATAAATATAACTTTCCAAGGGTATGCTTTTGATTTGGTTAGATAATGAAAATTGGATTCTAGATTATGTTTCAAAACGCATTCGACATAATTAATTTTTACATAAATGATACGGAACTATCAGTAAATAGAGTCAAAATTTAGGAAAGTCATTATGATTCAACCGGAGGACGTAAAATTTATTGACCCTGAAACAACGATTAGAATGATTAGCGACAATGAGTAGGACGTTTTTCTCAATTTCAACATTCATTTCGTGGAGATACAATACAATTTGAAATTAAAAATTTCAAGAAATTTATTTTCTTCCAATAAAGAGATTCAGGATTAAGTTAAGGAACGACAAATATGAAAATAAGAGCCTCCGTCCGTAAAATTTGTGAAAAATGTCGACTGATCCGTAGGCGAGGACGAATTATAGTAATTTGTTCCAACCCCAGACATAAACAAAGACAAGGATAATTTTTAGAAAAAAAAGGGGGGGGGTACTCTATAAATCTAAAGTACCCAACGTCCAAATAACTAAAAAAAGGATCCGTTTTGACATGAAATGGATATATCCATACCATATCTCTGACTGAAATTTATGAGATGATAAAATATGGCAAAACCTATACCAAGAATTCGTTCCCGTAAGAATAGACATATGGGTTCACGTAAAAATTCGCGTAGAATACCAAAGGGAGTTATTCATGTTCAAGCAAGCTTCAACAATACGATTGTAACTGTTACAGATGTACGTGGTCGGGTAATTTCTTGGTCCTCCGCCGGGACTTGTGGATTCAAGGGTACACGAAGAGGAACACCCTTTGCCGCTCAAACCGCAGCCGGAAATGCTATTCGCACAGTAGTGGATCAAGGTATGCAACGAGCAGAAGTCATGATAAAAGGCCCGGGTCTGGGAAGAGATGCGGCATTAAGGGCTATTCGTAGAAGTGGTATACTATTAAGTTTCATACGAGATGTAACCCCTATGCCCCATAATGGCTGCAGGCCCCCTAAAAAAAGACGTGTATAAAAATAAACATTGAAAGTATTTCAAGAGAAATAAATAATTCAATGATTTGATCAAATAATATTACTATGGTTCAAGAGAAAGTAATAGTATCTACTCGACCACTACAGTGGAAGTGTGTTGAATCAAGAGCCGACAGTAAGCGTCTTTATTATGGACGCTTTATTCTGGCTCCACTTATGAGGGGACAGGCAGATACAATAGGCATTGCGATGCGAAGAGCTTTGCTTGGAGAAATAGAAGGTACGTGTATTACATGCGCAAAATCCGAGAAAATACCACATGAATATTCTACCATAGCAGGCATTCAAGAATCCGTACATGAAATTTTAATGAATTTGAAAGAAATTGTATTGAGAAGTAATCTGTATGGAACCTGTGATGCGTCTATTTGTATCAAGGGTCCTGGATATGTAACTGCTCGCGATATCATCTTACCGCCTTCCGTGGAAATCGTTGATAAGACACAGCATATAGCTAACTTAACAGAACCAATTAATTTTTGTATTGAATTAAAAATCGAGAGAAATCGCGGATATCATATAAAAACACCAAATGATTTTCAAAATCTAAGTTATCCAATAGACGCTATATTCATGCCTGTTCGAAATGCAAATCATAGTATTCATTCTTATGTGAATGGAAATCAAAAACAAGAACTACTTTTTATCGAAATATGGACAAATGGAAGTTTAACCCCTAAAGAAGCACTTCATGAGGCCTCCCGAAATTTGATTGACTTATTTATTCCCTTTTTAAATGCAGAAGAAGAAACCTTACGTTTAGAAAACAATCAACCCAAAGATAATTTACCACTTTTTCATTTTCATGGTAGATTGGCTAACCCAAAGAAAACGAAACAAGAAATAGCATTGAAATATATTTTTATTGACCAATCAGAATTGCCCCCCAGGGTATATAATTGCCTTAAAAAGTCCAATATCAATACATTTTTAGACCTTTTAAATAACAGTCAAGAAGACCTTATGAAAATTCAAGATTTTCGCAGAGAAGATGTAAAACATATAATGGACGCTCTAGAAATATAAAAACCTTTCCTCTAAATTTTAATGAGTTTTGAATGGTTAACATAATCCATATACATAAACTCGGAATATATGCAAAATTTAATTGACTAAATGTATCTAGGGAAAATTCCCTTTCAGGCAACTATTCCCTAGATACACACGTCGT